CATTTATACCGGAACAAATGGTTATCTGGATGGATTAGAAATTGGACAAGTAAGAAAATTTCTCGTTCAATTACGCACTTACTTAAAAACGAATAAACCTCAGTTCCAAGAAATTATATCCTCTACCAAGACATTAACCCCTGAAGCAGAAAGCTTGTTGAAAGAAGGTATTCAAGAGCAACTGGAACGTTTTCTACTTCAGGAGAAAGTATAAAAAAAGAAACGAAACGGATCATTCTTTTTTTTGATTCTTTAGTCAATTTTATTCTTTAATTTGAATTAAATTTTTCAGAAATTCTATAATATAAATAGAAGTCTATAAGTTAAGTATATATATAATATAAAGAAGTATATAACTAATATCTGTTTAATATTAAATCTTCAAGCATTCAGAAATTCTTTCTTATTCTATTTCTTTCTTATCTTTTTTTCGAAATAGAATATATATAATACAAATGGAAATAATAGATAAATATCAATATATTGATATCTATATTGATATTGCGTCCAATAGGATTTGAACCTATACCAAAGGTTTAGAAGACCTATGTCCTATCCATTAGACAATGGACGCTTTTCGCTTTTTTTGACTTTCCTTTTGTAAAAAAAAGAATGGGCGAAACCTTTTTAGCAATTGTGTATTGAATTCACTTCAAAACACAATTGCTATTAGACAATTCTAATTCTAATAGAGAAATAGAGAAAGTGGTCTCTATTAAAAAGAGGCAATTTTTAATTTAGAGCGGGTAGCGGGAATCGAACCCGCATCGTTAGCTTGGAAGGCTAAGGGTTTTAGTCGACGTCGATTGATCATTTTTATATTTTTAACGTCTCTAATTCAAAACCGAACATGAAACTTTGATTTCATTCGGCTCCTTTATGATGGATGGAGAAATTCCCAAATAAAAAAGACGGGAACGAAATCAAAATTCGACGCATAACATCTATGTTAGCTTTTTTTTTCCGTCTGGGTGCTTTCACAGAAAATTTTGCTTTCTAGATGATCCTTCTAGAAGATAGATCAGGAGAACTCGACCAATCTTTCTAGTTACTTCGTTCTTTATTTCTATTTAACGGAATCCTTAGGAAAAGTATTTTGTTTCTACCGAGCTAAAACAATATAATATGTCGATGTCTTTAGTAAACTAAAGTTTTCGTTTAATAGCTATTTTGCTTCAATTTTTTCTATACCAAACAATGAATAAAATTGAAGATTTAGTTACGATTAGAAAGAAACTTTTCTAGCTTTATCCATGGATCCTCTTGTTATACTTATTGAATTGTAAATAGTCATCCAATTCAAAAATTATGTTTCGTAATTTCATACTCCAAATTTACAATTGATTAGAGTCTTGGGATACAAATTACGAGAATCTATAATCTTCCTTGAATCTTTCATTGAAAGGGAAAGGACTAAATCCTTTTAAGAAATAAAGTTTTTGATCGGAAGATGAATCAAACCGAGAGACCCTTTAACTATTAAAGGGATTAAAGGAACGAATCACACTTTTACCACTAAACTATACCCGCTACAATGCAATTATTGCATATAAATTGACCTTTTGTCGAACAAAATAATCGGGGGTGTAATAAAAAAAATCTGAAAAAAAAATTCGAAAATTCTAGCGTTGACTTAATAAAATTAGTAAAAGCGGAGTCGATTCCATTTTTTTTTTATTTAAGATCTTTTTTGTCTAAAAATCCATCGGATGAGTCTTTTTAACTTTAACAAAAAAAGGCCCGGCTGGGGACTGACCAGGCCAGGCTATTAAAATAAAAAAGATCTTTTACTTGTGTTTTGACGAGACAAAATAAAAAAAGGATTCTCTATTTCTATTATTGTGGTTTTATTTATTTATCTTTCGAGTTCGCGCCTTTTCTTTATCTAATCTTTATCTAAATTTTTTATGTAAATAGAATTACTGAGAAAGTTCTATAAAAAAAGTTATAGAATAGTAATATATTAATATATATAGTATATATGATAAATAGATTTATATAATAAAAAAGAAATTCTATATATATAATAAAATATAGAAAATTAAAATATATATAATATATAGAATAATCTATAAAAAAAAAGAAAGCTTTTTAAGAATAAAGTGGAGAAGGTTCTTTTTTCAAGCCTTTTTTTTGTCTAATGGAACCTAAGTAAGTATCCCTTTTCGATTAGGAGAGATGGCTGAGTGGACTAAAGCGTTGGATTGCTAATCCATTGTACGAGTTAATCGTACCGAGGGTTCGAATCCCTCTCTTTCCCTTTCTCCTTTTGATGATGTGTAATAGAAAAAATCCTAATAAAATTCGAGCATTTCCACTAATTAACTAAAGCAATAAAAAACCTTTCTTTTTTATTCTTCACGTCCCGGATTACGTCCTGGATCATTAGATAGAAATCCAAATATGAAGAGAGAAACAAAGAATATAACTACAGTGTATACAAAAAGTTTGAGAGTAAGCATTACACAATCTCCAAGATCTTACTAAAAAAAAAAGAGAATAGATTCTCTATTTTTATACCAAATATCTAATTTTGATACCAATAAATCAAGTGATTTATTTTTTTCTAGAAAATAAATAAAAAAAAGGTTTCAGAAAGTCATTTGTAAATAGTCGAGTCTTTCATATTCAAACAGATTTGCATACCAACATCTCGATATTTTTTTTGGTGAACTCGAATCTAATTAGGTTCTTTCATTTAGGGAAAAGAGGATAAAATTTAGGAAATAGAATGATCCAGATTTAATATGTCTACCAAAAAAATTCAATGTTTGGATTGAGAGTTCCTTCATACGTCAATATTTTTTTTAATCTTTTGAGTTGTTGGAAGAATAAAAATCGTGAATTTTTTTAAGACAGTATTAAGAATTTCATCGAAAACTTACAGCGGCTTGCCAAACAAAGGCTAAGAGAAGAAAGAAAAGAGGTATTACGGGCATAACATCCACGATTGGATTCAAAAAGGCGTAGGCCTCCGGCAATTTGGCGACTAAAAAAGTGCTTGAAAAAAGGGCAGAATTAAAACAAATACAGACCAAATTAAATATATTAAGCATAACAAAAATTGGTGTTCTTGTGGATAATTTAATTTTGATTGAGTTATTAATATATTTTTTTTATAAGGAAAAAATAAAGAAAGATAGTCTAAAAAGACTTTATTGAACTTACTCAATCAAAAATCCTTTCATTCTCTTATGAGAATTAAAGAAATAATATTTTCATACAATATCTTAATTGAATTCTATCTAATGATCAATAAAATAAGTTTACTTTGCTATCTACACGTGTCAAAACTCTAGCACTAATCTAATCTATATTTAATTTGGGCTTAAATTGAATTGACGAACAACCAATAGAAATATTACTCTTTTAGTAGTCTTGAATAAAAATTGAAATGGGGCGTAGCCAAGCGGTAAGGCAACGGGTTTTGGTCCCGCTATTCGGAGGTTCGAATCCTTCCGTCCCAGAGTACAGTCATTGCGGAATCAATCTTCTATTGCCTTTGTACACCATCTTTCTCTTTCTGTTTAAAAATCCAATTTTTTAAGAATAAAATATTGAAATGAAAAAAAGAATAAACTTATTTTTCATCATTTCAACCGAATTCAAAAAAATCTATTTGCTTTTTTAATTTGTGTGTGATGCGGTTAAGTAAGGTAGAACCATAGATTCTAAGAGTTTTAATAAAAAAAATATATATATAGAAATATGGATTTCTATTCAAATTTCTATTTTACATATATACAATCTAATATGGGATTCATTTGAATTCTGACTGAACCTTTTACGCGTAAATTCATTATTCCATTCATAGAGAAAGAAAAAGTATAGATTGCGCTATACTGACTGAACTATGACTATTCATGATTCCATAATTGAATCAATTACACAAACTAGAGGAATGTTATGGTAAAACTTCGTTTAAAACGATGTGGTAGAAAGCAACGTGCGACTTGAATTGAAGGACATGATCTGCTGTGGATTTTTTGATCCGCCACTTTTTATATAGGAATATAGGTGCTCTTGGCTCGACATTTTGTGTTCTATTTTACTATAGTCCTACACTTTTTTGGAATATAAAAAAGAGTACAGGATGGAGCTCGAGGAGATTAGAAAGTTTTTATTCCTTTCGCAGGAGTAAGGATCTAGGGTTAGTGCGAATCAATAAGTTGGAACAACTTCGTAAGTCTTTTTATTTTTATATTGAAAAAAAAAGTCCTTTCAAGCAATTTTACAATGGAAATTTTCTTAAAATTGTAAAATTCTTTGAATCAAAACAAAAGTCTATCATGCGTGAATCAAGCGTTTGTATGATTCTTTGATAGAAAGAAAAGAAATCATAAACAAAATAAGGGGCTTGTTGCTGCCCTTTTTTAATAAAACGATTCAAGATCACCGAAGTCATGTCTAAACCCAAAGATTTAAAGTTAAAGTAAGGATAAAGAATCCTAAAACAAGGAAATCCAGTTTTCAATTGTTTGAACAACTAGATAAAAATGAAGAATCAAAATTGATTCTAAAAAATGAGACAAACAAAAAAAGGGTTAGAGACTACTCAATAAAAAAAGTACTTAAGGATTCTCTGTTGAGATATTTGAGAGTTATTTAACTTGAGTTACGAGAGTACGAATGTTACGAATGTTTTTTATGGAAAAAATATTTACGGTTTCAATACTGGCTAGTTGATTTAATGTTTTGATTAATCTATTTAATATTTGAATTTTATACAGAGAGTTAACTTCTACTCATTGAATTTTTTTTTCTCGAGCCGTACGAGGCCAAAACCTCTTATACGTTTCTAGGGGGGGTATTATTCATATACATCTATCCCAATGAGCCGTTTATCGAATCGTTGCAATTGATGTTCGATCCCGAAGAGAAGGAAGAGATCTTCGCAAGGTGGGTTTTTATGATCCGATAACTAATCAAACTTATTTAAATCTTCCTGCTATTCTCGATTTTCTTAAAAAGGGCGCTCAACCAACAAGAACAGTTCATGATATTTCAAAGAAGGCAGGGATTTTTACGGAATTAAGTCTTAATAAAACGAAATTGAATTAATGAAATATAAAAAAGAGGATGTGAAAGACTCGTATATAGCTTGGTATCAAATTTTATCTACTCTTTTCTTTCCTCCTCTTTCGCTCCCATCATATGTATTTTCGTTTATTAGAATTTCGATTTATTATTAGTAATTAGTATTCCTCCTAAGGTACGAATACTACAAAATACCCTGCTAACAACTACTATGTTTATAATCATAAACAAATTTATGAAAAAAATTTGGGGTCTATTTTACTGTATATAAAATTATATATATAAAATATATATATTAATTCTGAATAAAACAAATATAGATATTAATAGATTATTTTATATATAATAATATATTAATTCTGAATAAAACGAATATAGATATTAATAGATTATTTTATAAATATATTATATGAATAAAAAAATCTATTCATAAAAAATGAATTTAAAAAAGTATAAAAAGATTTGAGATTACCCTAACTGGCTTAGTTGTCAGTCATTGTATGAACTACCAAACCAAGGGATTAAGCTTTTTTATTTATTTTTTCTATTCTTTTAACTATATGAAAAATTCACAATCATATTGACAACAGTGTATGGACCAAATATAATTCTCTCATAGATAAATAGGTCTATTTATCCCTGACGCACACATTACTGGATTTTTCCTTTTTTTCTTTATTCTGGTTGTATCTACATATTTGCAGTACTTTCTTTTTTTTGTTTTTGGGGGTTGCTAACTCAATGGTAGAGTACTCGGCTTTTAAGTGCGACTAGCATCTTTTACACATTTGTATGAAGAAAAGAATTCGTCCAGATCTGCGGTAGAGTTTGTAAGACCACGACTGATCCTAAAAGGAATGAATGGAAAAAATAGCATGTCGTATCAAGAGAGAATTCCGAGAACTTTTTTTTCTTTTCTCGTCGGTACAACCTTGTTTTCGATGTCGAAAAAAAAAGGAATTCCAATTTGGGTCAAGTGAATAAATATAAATGGATGGATAAAAAAACCAGTTTTCCTGATTCCAGGAAAAAAAAGAAACGAGCTTCCATTCGTAATTTGAAAAATTACCCGATCTAATTTAATGTTAAAAATAGATTAGTGCCTAATACGGGTATGGGAAGGAATTTTTTTCTTGCGTGTTATTATCAATTTTTTCATGAGTCCTAATTATTTTTTTCCCTAGTCCGTTTGGGTTAGGTTGGAGATGGATGTGTAAAAGAAGCAGTATATTGATAAAAAATAGATATATTTCCAAAATCAAAAGAGCGATTAGGTTAAAAAAATAAAGGATTTCTAATCATCTTGTTTTGTTATTGTAGAATATAACGAACAGAAACCTATTAAAGATAGAGAATCCGGTTAGCAGTTTCCCTGTTTATGAGGTATCTATTGCTTTCGTAGTCTAATACCTTATTTTGACTGTATCGCACTATGTGTCATTTCAGAACTCAAGAAAATAAAGATTTTACCTTCAGTTTAAATCGAATTTCAATCCAAATGGAGAAATTTCAAGGATATTTAGAGTTCGATGGGGTTCGGCAACAGAGTTTTCTATATCCACTTTTTTTTCGGGAGTATATTTATGTACTTGCTTATGATCATGGTTTAAATAGATTAAATAGAAATCGCTCTATTTTCTTTGAAAATGCAGATTATGACAAAAAATATAGTTCACTAATTGTGAAACGCTTAATTTTGCGAATGTATGAACAGAATCGTTTGATTATTCCCACTAAGGACTTGAACCAAAATCACTTTTTGGGGCATACTAGTCTTTTCTATTATCAAATGATATCTGTTTTATTTGCAGTGATCGTAGAAATTCCATTTTCCCTAAGATTAGGATCCTCTTTCGAAGGAAAACAATTAAAAAAATCTGATAATTTACAATCAATTCATTCAATATTTCCCTTTTTAGAAGACAAATTATCACATTTTAATTATGTGTTAGATTTACAAATACCTTACCCCATCCATCTAGAAATCTTGGTTCAAACCCTACGTTACCGGGTAAAAGATGCTTCTTCTTTGCATTTTTTTCGGTTCTGTCTATACGAGTATTGCAATTGGAAGAATTTTTATATAAAAAAAAAAGCAATTTTGAATCCAAAATTTTTCTTGTTCTTATATAATTCTCATATATGTGAATACGAATCCATATTTTTTTTTCTACGCAAGCGGTCTTCGCATTTACGATCAACATCTTATGAAGTCCTTTTTGAGCGAATATTATTCTATGGAAAAATACAACATTTTTTAAAAGTCTTTGTTAATAATTTTCCGGCGATCCTAGGGTTGCTCAAGGATCCTTTCATACATTATGTTAGATATCACGGAAGATGCATTCTGGCAACAAAGGATACGCCGCTTCTGATGAATAAATGGAAATATTTTTTTGTTAATTTATGGCAATGTTATTTTTCCGTATGGTTTCAATCGCAAAAGGTCCATATAAATCAATT